TAGCATTATAAACTGTATTGTTACTCTTGCTCCCGTCGGGATAAATCTGACCCCTTCCCCTATTCCCACCTACGTATATAGGATATTTTAAGAAGTGAACATCTTTCTTAGTAGCGGGGTCGGGGGAAAGAATAGGAAAGGCGATTTCACTATATTTCTGACCAGGAACAGGCCCTATCACAAGAATATTTTTTTTATTAGGGCGATAGCTCTGAAAAGACAAATTGCCTATCTTTTCTTTCATCTCGGGAGAAATACGATCGGAAGGAGCTAATTCAAACCCCTCTGGTAAAATAAGAACAGCCCCCACATTCAAACCCCCTTTCTTACCATTAGCAAGAACTTGTTTTACTTGCTTATCATAAGGAATTCGAACAACTGCTTCAAATACAGTATCAGGAAGTACCGCTTGTGGAACCTCAATATCCACGGGCTTATTAGCTAAATGGCAATTGGCACATACAATACGCCCAGTTGCTTCTCGTGGATTTTCATAACCCTGCTGCGCAAAAATGGGATATGCTATTGAAATGGATGTCCGAGTTATGATATATATCATGAGCGATACGGAAATAGATCGAGTAATCTGTTCCTTTATCCAAGAAAAAGTATTTCTAGTTTGCATGGTCTAATCATTGATCCGAAAATTTCTACAATAAATTGGGTAGGTCACTAGTATAGTTCCCTATCCACTATTCTGCTATTTACTGGAATCATTTTACTGGAATACTATAGGATGAAAACCCCCCTTTTTAATGCTTATGTAGAACTACAAAGTAAGAAACATTCTAATTGGATTAAATTGGATCATTTATCAATCATTCATTGAATGATAAATAACTACAAGTGACGGAGATACACGATTTAAATAACGGAAAATCCAATATTTAAAAATAGTATCGAGAATAACTGGAAAGGTGGAAACAAGACCAGATATAATTTGATCGTTATGAACAAATCCAAAATCTTTGTAGACAGAACCAATCATTAGTTCCCAACCATGGGGTGAATGAAATCCGATACATAAATCGGTTAATAAAAGAATCGAAAAAGCTTTTACTGTATCACTTAAGTTATATAGGAATTCCTGAGCCCAAGAGTTAAGAATAAGAAGTTCTTCATTACCTAAAATAGAATAACCACTTAGAATACCAAAACAGATTATATTTGTCGAGAAATGCAAAATCGTATGGATGCGATCCTCATTGTCTATCTTGATTAATTGGATGGTATCTTTGTGGATTCCTATAGGAAGCTTTTGTAGATGTGTCTCCGAGTATTCCTTGATCATTTCGTCCAAGAAGAGGGTTTCCTCCAATTCTATGAACTTTTCTATAATACTTTTTTCTTGAATATCATTCAAAAAAATTTCAGATTGACCAGTATTCGACCAATTAGTAACCCAAGATTCCATGCTTTTAGTAAATGAGAGAGAAATCCACCAGGGCAAAAATACTATAGATGCAAGATACAAAAGAGGAGTGAATGCTTTCTTTTTTGCCATTTTTCACCTGTGAATTTTGAATTACCCCACTTCATTTGTCGATTCTATGCTATGCGATCAAATATTTCTTTCTTTCGAAATCATTTGATATAGGAGATGAATTCAATCTAGTAGTTCAATTTCTTACTTGTTTGAATTGAGTTGCATGGATTTGGATACGCATAAAAAATCACAAAAAAGAGTTTTGTTTTATGGTTGTTCCATATACGTCGGCTGTGGCTTGACTGAACGTTCTGACGAAACTTCAGTTAAGTTATAGAAAAAAGAGGATTCTTGCATTTTTCCCCCCTGTTGGTTGAGAAAGCATTCATTCGCCCAGTTTTATCAAAAGACTTCAATCGGTACGCGCAAGAAATAGGCCAATTCCGCGGCTTTTTGTTCAATTTCTCGTGGAGTCAAATTCTCATCAGTACGGGTCAAGGGAACAGCTCCCCGGCCTCTGATGTCCATATAAAGGACACGACGAGCATAAATACCTTCTTTAACTTCTATTCTAACGGATTTAATATCTTTTATGCGGAATCGGAGGAATATGCGACGATTTTTTCCAGGAAATCCCCAACGAAAAATACACACTATTCCTTCCTTTCTATCGAATCGATCATAACCACTACCTACATTCCATGAAATTGTGCACCACAAATAGGAACTAATAAAGAGACCCGCGATCCCGTAGAAAGACATCACGATCCCTTGTGGAAAAAAAAGGATTTGCTGAGACGGAACAAAAGATATTAAATTTTGACCAAGATAACTGGAAGTTCCAACCAATAAGAATCCTAATGAACCTAACAAAACGATAAGGGCCCAGCAAAAATTACTTAATTTTCGAGACCCCTTTATAAGTTCTATCCATATATGTTCTGATCGCCAACTCATACTTGATCCGATTTCATTTTATTGGAATTGAGAGAATACCCCAAATGATTTTGGCTTTACTTTTTTTTGTTTCCGAAGGAACTCTCATCAACTAGCACTAGTTTGATGTGAACTAGCACTAGTTTGATGTGAACCTTTAGGAGTAATTCATCAAATTGGTTAGATCTAAAATAATAACATACCCTTCATATGATCCCAATATACATATTGATATACATAGAGATCCACCAACTTTACATTTTAGGCATACAGTGATCCCGATCTATTTGAAACTAGCTAGAATTAATTTACCCACAGATCATTTTCTGTAGGCATAAGAGCTTTTTCCTTTATGTTCGACGGAAATCCCATGTTATACCATATTTCCCAAAATAAATATCTGTGTTATGCTACAAGTCTAACTTTCAAAAAAAAAAAAACGGATGAGATTGGATTGGGTCCCCTCAGATCTAAACAATCTTGTTTTTTTGAACATGAAGAAATAAAGAAGCCATTGCAAGTGCCGGAAATACTAGGCCTACTAAAGGCACAAAAATAGAGGGAAAATTGAAAGTTATCATAAAATGGGTACCTCGGTTTACTGTTTGTACCTGTTATTATTTTTTTTAATATCATATTTTATATTTCTACTAATTATAATTAAGAATTGGAATTATTATGAATTAATTCAATTTGAAAATTCTTAGTAGAGATATAAGTATCTATATATCTAAGTGAGTATATAGAATAAGTCCAAGGAATGTAGAACTAAATAAATGGACTTATTCATCTTTCTACATGAAAGATACATAGGATAATCAACTTTATTATTTTTCTTCATTTCTTTGTGTTTTGTTCTTGTCTTCTAATTTAATAAAGAAAGAGTTTCTTACGAATCATCGAAAGATTCCTTCTAATGCGACATAACCGGGATTTTTAGTGAAAATAGGATTTTCGGGAGATGGAGAAAGATACAAAACTATACATCTATCTTTATCTATATTGAATTTTCCTAATTTCACGAAAGGAAGAACTCACGCTTTTATCTTGTTGATAGAGACTTCTTAATTAGGAATCGGGAATCTAGGTAAAAAAAAAAGAGTTATCCTCAACTTTTGAGTGTTGCTACAATTAGATCTTAGATCACCCAAGAAAAATCCATTCTTATTTACTTTGATTCCGATAAGCTAACTACTTGTTTGCTACAAAGAAAGAAATGGAACTTAGTGCGCTCTACTTGATTGAATTGGAATTCAAAGGAAAGAAGGCGTGGAACTTAAATAACTCAACCAGAACGCTTTTTAAAGGATTACGTGGTACGATTAGGTCGAATAAGCCCTTCTGGAATAAATATTCGGCCGCTTGTGAACCTTCGGGTACTGTTTTATTCAATGTTTGTTCAATTACTCTTTTACCCGCAAATGCAATGTAGGAATTGGGTTCGGCAATAATGATATCTCCCAACATACCAAAACTGGCTGTTACCCCACCAGTAGTAGGAGATGTAAGGATTGATACATAAAATAACTTTTTATTTGATTGATAATCATATAAGGCAGACGATATTTTAGCCATTTGCATCAAGCTCAAACTTCCTTCTTGCATGCGCGCCCCTCCCGAAGCGCACACTATAATAAGGGGTAGGAGTTGATTGGTAGCGTACTCAATCAAACGGGTGATTTTCTCCCCGACTACGGATCCCATACTACCCCCCATAAACTGAAAATCCATAACCCCGACTGCTACGGGAATACCATTTAGTTGACCTACGCCTGTTTGAACAGCCTCAGTTAATCCTGTCTTTCTTTGATAAGAATCAATACGATCTTTATAAGGCTCCTCCTCCGAATGAAATTCAATGGGATCCAGAGAGACCATGTCTTCATCCATAGGATCCCAAGTACCGGGATCGATCGAAAGTTCGATTCTTTCTGAACTACTCATTTTCAAATGATATCCACATTGTTCACAAATATTCAATTTTGATTTCAAAAATTTCTTATAATTTAATCCATAACAATTTTCGCATTGAACCCACAAATGCTTGTATTTTTGAGTTGCATCGAGATCATTAGACCTTTCTCTTAGAGTTAAATCACTACTCTTCGTGAGGGTTTGTATACTGGACCCCCCGATTTCACTACCCGTTCTACGTTTATCAAAAACGCACCTACAAATGTAACTGTCACTACTATTACTTACAATGGACGTATCAATACAAATTTGAGACTGAAGATAACTGTCAATGCAACTAGTAATGTTATTATTCCAACTAGAGTGAGTATCATACATGTAACGATTGTATAAGGAATCTTCACTCGTAGATCCATTATTCATATAACTAGAATTGCCATAACTAGAAAAAGAACTTTCTAGTTCACTCAGAAAAGAATGATCCTTGTCAATCTCAAAAATCTGATTTTGAATATCAAAATAGATAGAATAACTGTCTCCATTACTATCCCTAACTAAAAAAGTATCATCAGAAATGAAATTCCGAATGTCTTTCACGCCAAATAAACGATCGACATTACTGTAACTAGAATTGTCAGGACCCCTCCAACTATGAATGTTTTTAGCCCTGCCTTTTCTATTCGGATCTTCACTTTCACTAGTATTTTCAATAGGACCAAGATTG